TGTCTAGGGTTCAATATTGAAATAATTTCAGGTTTCCCCAACTTTGTTTGTGTGAACCAACAATTCAAAAAATCTTGACCTTTTCAGAACAGGTTTGAGTCAAATAGCAATGATTTGAAACACCCTTTTTTTCTACATTATTTTGAAACCTAAGGACTTCATCGTGTAGATAAGGAAAATACAAGATTTCCAATCATACCAAAAGAAAGAAAGGAAACGGATACTCAATTGAAAGTGAGTAAACATAATTCTATGCATAAAGAGTAACTCTCATATATACAGATAGAATCATGCGGAAAGCCGTATTCAACGAAAGTTGTATGTACGGTTTGGAGGGAGATCTTTCATGCATACCTTTAAAAAATAGAGATCCACCCTACAATATGGAGTGAAAAAGCCGAAAAAATAAAATGATTTTTAGCCTTTATGAAAGAAATTCTGGAACCTTTTTCACACTCATGCCACGGCAAAGTACTGCAAAAAAAAAAACTGCAAAATCAGATCCAATTTATCATAATCGATTGGTTAACACTGCAAAAAAAAAAACTGCAAAATCAGATCCAATTTATCATAATCGATCAGTTCACATTGCAAAAAAAAAAACTGCAAAATCGGATCCAATTTATCATAATCGATTAGTTAACATGTTGGTTAACCGTATTCTTAAACACGGAAAAAAATCATTGGCTTATCGAATTCTTTATCGAGCTATGAAAAAAATCCAACAAAGGACAGATAAAAATCCACTAGTTGTTCTACGCCAAGCAATACGTGGAGTAACCCCCAAAGTGACAGTAAAAGCAAGACGTAGGAGTGGATCGACTTATCAAGTTCCCATTAAAATAAGATCTACAAAAGGAAAAGTACTTGCCATTCGTTGGTTATTAGGAGCATCTCGGAAACGACCGGGTCGAAATATGGATTTTAAATTAAGTTACGAATTAATGGACGCTGCCAGAAAGCGTGGCAATGCTATACGCAAGAAGGAGGAAACCCATAGAATGGCAGAGGCCAATAGAGCTTTTGCGCATTACCGTTAATCCATTCCATATATAGATATATAAATATCTATCTAATTATCAGTAAAAGAAAGCCAAATTATTTTAAATAGATCAATATTTTTATTGGAACGAAAGAAAAAAGAAAAGAAGAATAAAACTTCAATGATAAATTAACTACATAAATTTAATAAGTTCTCTCGGTCGGGGTTGGTTAATGACCATTCATCAAAAAAGTATACAAAAAGACCCAGAAGGCCAAGTGATAGATTATCAAAATAAATTTTGATAATCAAGATAACCCATCTTTTAAAAATAGATGGAAGCGATTTTTGATCCAATCAGAGACTTTTCGGATCACCTTTTTTATAAAGGGTATTGGAAATTGCAAATATATATATATATATATATTTTTTCAATTTATACCTTTTTTTATTATTACATGTCATAAGCCCTCGACTTTGTCAACTCTATGCAGATATTTTGGCTTTTCTCAGACCTTTCTTTCTTTTTTTTTTTTTCTATTTCTTCGAAAAATAGATCCCCACTCTTTTGATGACTTTTCATAGTTTAATTTCTCAATTTTAAATCAAATTTCTAATTGATTTACTATGTTAAAACTTCTTCTTAAAAAAAAAAAAAAAAATTCTTTGTAATTTTCTATTTTATTCCCCTTTTCCCCTTTCCTTTATCTTATAAAGGAAAATCAGGAGGATTTTTATTCCTCTTGATATTAAAAAAAACGTACAAAAAAAATGTTTTATTATGTTTATGATCATTTGAAGAGGAATAAGAATAAGAAGAATAAGGATATCTGAAATCTACTATTTTTAAAGAGAAAAAGTTGAAGAAGATATCTGAAATCTACTATTTTTAAAGAGAAAAAGTTGAAGAAAAAGATTGAAACTTTTTCGGAGATTGCATAAAGTTACTAATTCGTGATCTGGTATGTACAAAATGAAAACTTCATTTTCAATTATACCCTTAAATCTTTTTTATGAAAGAGTTTCATTTGCTTCTCTTCAATGGAAATTCTATTTTCCCAGAATGTATCTTAATTTTTGGCCTATTTATTCTTCTGATCACTGATTTAATCTCTGATCAAAAAGATACAGCTTGGTTCTATTTCATCTCTTTAACAAGTTTAGTACTGAGCATAACAATCTTGCTATTTCGATGGAGAGAAGAACCTATGATCAGCTTTTTGGGTAATTTCCAAACGAACAATTTCAACGAAATATTTCAATTTCTCATTTTACTATGTTCAACTCTATGTATTCCTCTATCCGTGGAATACATTCAATGTACAGAAATGGCTATAACAGAGTTTCTGTTATTCATATTAACAGCTACTCTAGGAGGAATGTTTTTATGTGGTGCTAATGATTTAGTAACTATCTTCGTAGCTTTAGAATGCTTGAGTTTATGTTCTTATCTATTATCTGGATATACCAAGAAAGATGTACGGTCTAATGAAGCTACTATGAAATATTTACTTATGGGCGGAGCAAGTTCTTCTATTCTGGTTTATGGTCTTTCTTGGCTATATGGTCTATCCGGAGGGGAGATTGAGCTTCAAGAAATAGCCAATGGTCTTATAAATACACAAATGTATAACTCACCAGGAATTTGGATTGCGCTTATATCCATAACTGTAGGAATTGGATTCAAACTTTCTTTAGTCCCTTTTCATCAATGGACCCCCGACGTATATGAAGGAGTGCGATTCGTTTGACAAATTATTCCCTCTATAAAAACTCTTTTCTAAAGATTTCTCTATTTCTAAAAACTCTATCGACATGCAGAACAAAAAAGGACTGTTACCCCCAGTCGGACTAAGGCATCACTTTTACCAAAAGTTTTTTTGCAATATTTTTTTTTATTGCTTTAAGGTAAAGCAAAGTCAGAAACAACTAATCTCTTTGTTTATTCAAAGAGATTTCGCAAGTTAGTTATTACGGGTAGCTCTTACAAAGGATCAAACTAATGACGTATACAATACTTTTATTCCCTGTGTAGATGCTACATAGTAAGTTTTCATCCTTCAAAAACTACGAGTGTAAGAAAAGCATCCGTCGATAAAAAGACCACCCTAAGATGATTATCTCATGGCTACTGAGAACGAAGAAAATCAGATGGTTTTATTTTTTTCTATCTCTTTTACTCTTACAGAACCGAAGTAGGAAAGATCGGAAAAATCATTGATTTACCATAGGAACCATTGAGTAAGGATTCCTCGGAAAGTTAAGGATTAGTAATCCTTTCTATCAATTGAATAGATTCGGTCTTATACATACGCGAGGAAGGTAATAAAAAAGGAATAAGATGATTACATTCTTCTTTTTTATAACTTAGGAGCCGTGCGAGATGAAAGTCTCATGCACGGTTCTGAATGAGAGAAAGGAGCGAGGCATCCTCTTTTCGACTCTAACTCTCCCACTCCAGTCGTTGCTTTTCTTTCTGTTATTTCGAAAGTAGCTGCTTCAGCTTTAGCCACTCGAATCTTCGATATTATTTTCTATTTTTCATTGAACGAATGGCATTTCGTTTTGGAAATTTTAGCTATTCTCAGCATGGTATTAGGTAATTTCATCGCTCTTACTCAAACAAGCATGAAACGTATGCTTGCCTATTCGGGCATAGGCCAAATTGGATATATCCTTATTGGAATCATTGATGGGGACTCAAATAATGGATATGCAAGCATGATAACTTATATGCTATTCTATATTTTCATGAATCTAGGAACTTTTGCCTGTATTGTATTATTTGGTCTACGTACAGGAACAGATAACATTCGAGATTATGCAGGATTATATAAGAAAGACCCTTTTTTAGCTTTTTCTTTAACTTTATGTCTGTTATCTCTAGGGGGTATTCCCCCATTGGCAGGCTTTTTTGGAAAAATTTATCTATTCTGGTGCGGATGGCAGGCAGGCTCTTATTTATTGGTTTCAATAGGAGCCCTTATGAGTGTTATTTCTATATATTATTATCTAAAAATAATAAAGTTATTAATGACTGAACGAAACAGAGAAATAACTCCTCACGTCCAAAATTATAGAATATCTTCTTCTTCAATCTCAAAAAATTCAATCGAAGTAAGTATGATTGTATGTTCAATAGCATCCGCTATACTGGGAATAGTAATGAACCCCATTATTGCAATTGCTCAAGAGACCTTCTTTTAAAATATATTTATTAATTAAACGTTCCCCTTACTAACTTAAAGAAGCAGTCTAATTGGCCCATACCCCAGGAAGGGAATAGGTTGAGATTATGAGATGAACTTCTAATTAAAAAGTCAACTTGATCCTCAAATTAGAAGTTCATTCTATACCATAGATATACATTTTCATTTTGATAAAATGTAATTCAAACGTACTAAATAGATATCTATGTCATTCCGTTCTATCTAGGAATAGATATATGCATGCATAAAATCGAAACTGCTTTTGACATATTGTTAGTTGGGTGCCATATTCACTTCATTTTTTATAAAATCTTAGTCTTCTATTGATCCAAATAAAATGTTGGATTATATAGATATATATATATATCATATATATTTTTTTTTCTATGGGATCTCCTTCGATAATGAAAAAAAAAAAAAAAAAAAAAGAATTGCATAATAGGATATATTAGACCTGGGCCTATGCGACCGATCGATATGAATACTTGAATACTCCATTTTTGTCATATCTTCTATATGACACATATATATATGTGATCATAATATAGATTTATTATTTATGGAGTAAAATTTACTTTTGGAATGCCTTGATGGTGAAATGGTAGACACGCGAGACTCAAAATCTTGTGCTATAAAGCGTGGAGGTTCGAGTCCTCTTCAAGGCATAATATTCATGATGCTTATTGGATGCGCAATTCAATTACAAATATCAGATCGAATTGATAGTCTCTCAACAGAACGTATCTGTTGATACGAATTCAAACAATGGTTTTGGTCGTTGTTTCATAACGCTTGTTCCAGCAGTTCATACATAGTGTACTAATTTTATCTAAGATTGAAATTATTCTGCTGTGTTTCAGCAGTAGCATTTTGTATCACGGGGCTAAAGTCCTAAATGATAAACAAGAACTAATGAGAACAGGAAACAAAATACATTGGAAAAAGGAACATCTGGGAAAGATTGAATAAAAAAAGAAAAGGACCAAATCTAAGGTGGAATACTTACTCTTTTGGTGTACATAAAGGAGTATATCTTGTTTCTTCCTACTTATTAACTTTATTTAATTAAAGACATAGATTGAAAATAATTTATATACCTCTCTCAAGGTATTGCAAGATTCGGGAGTTGCAAGTCAACAAATAGACCCATATTGGATCCCTCTATAGGCAAATGAGGGATCCTTTATTTCAAATAAGAAGTGTAGAAAGCATACTAAAACCAAAATTGAAGAAATAAGGGGTAAGCATATTAAGCAAAAAAAAAATAAGGGATAGGAATAGTAAGCATAGTAAGGAATTACTATGCTTACTATTACATAGTCGGGATTGAAAAATGAGGAATCTATCTTCAAATTAAAAATCTAGTCTCTTTTATTCCTATTTTTTTCTTCTGCTATTAAGTGCCGAATTTCATTTGCAAAAAGTATTCTCCTTTCCAACAATGTTTTTGTCATTTGATTCAATAGCATTCTGTTAGATTGGAACAGATTTAATAAATATTGATAACTCTCAAATAGAAAATGATAAGTAAAATAATCAGATAACCAACGAGTGGTTTCGGCTTGGCGATCATTCGCCATATTTTCCAAACGGATGACCATTGGTGAAACTTCAACCAACCAACGACCATATGTGAACGAAGGCATATATGGACAAATTTGTTTCCATTCGAACCCAAATGTTTGAATGCGTTGTACAGACACCATATGGTCCCCGGGTATAATATCCTCGAGTTTCCAGTCTTTCATGTTCAAAATTTTGTTCTCACTATAAACACCCAGGACATACTTACTTCTAAAGGGGTTCTGTGTTGCTTCTTTTCTTATTGGAATGTAAGTAATATAAATTCTTTTCAACATTTCTTCATTTAGAAGAAGTTCTCGATGTGAAAACATACTAATGCGCTTCTCTTGAAAGACGAAACCCACGGGATCCCAAAGAAATCTTTCTAGGAAAAAGATTGAAAATTTAGAGGATTGATATTGCATATGATAATCCTCTGTATCAATGAATTCTCCTAATATTATCCGCTGCCGTTCTTGTTCTTGTACCCTCGCTTTGATTTCAGCATTCCATTTATTTTGAGTTTTATACTTTTGGTAACTCCTCTTATAAAGAGAGCCTAATTTCTCCTTCATATACTCAAACTCAAGTATATCATAATAGTAATATTGTTCAAGCAATTCGACGAAGTGGTTGGCTCTAAATAGAATATCAAATTTATTACTACGAATAAAACTAAGGCGCCAGGGCCTAGGCGCCCAAACTAGACGATTTAAGAAATCATCTTCATCTTGATCTTTATGAGCTCCAAAAATATCCTTTTCTTGCCTAAAACTTTCTTTATTCACGAGAGAAGAAATCCCTCTTTCAACCATATTAAAATGATTTTTCACTATGGACCGACCAGCAAATGTGAGTATCGCTTCCGACTCAGGTCTACCCCGATATAATATATCGAATCCTAATGAGAATTCCACCAGAAAACTTTCTAAAAGACTAGAAGCCAGAGCGAAATCATTCTTAATGAATCCATCGAGAGAACGCCAATTATCTTTATTTTGTTCCGATATAAACCAAGAATCTTGAGCTGCTGATCCGGCCAAGCAACCCAGAATATGGGAAAATATAGTAAATTGCTTTACAGTTGCTTCAGCAATTGAAGGTTCTAAATACCAATGGGAGAGATAAAAAGCCCTTGGCAACCAGAAGTCTGTAACAAATAGGGGATCCATACCCATACTTCTAAGTGTATTAAGCGTATGTTGTATAAAAGACTTCCCTACCTTATATGGAAGTCTTTCCTGTTGGCGTGGCTCGTATCCAAACAAACCCGTAGTGGTTCGACTAAAAGCAAATCGAATTGTATTAGTACCTATAACTGATTTCTTTTGGTTAATACTAATTAAAAAAATTTCATTGGTAAATCCTGTTAAATCGCGCGCATTAAAACCTTTAGTTCTAAATCCAAATTCATCAGAACAGGACCACTCTTTTTCTAAGTAGACCCCCTTGCTGCGTAAAAGAATAGGAAATTCCCTTTGTCGTTGTAGGAAAGGAAGCAATCGAATATGGATTGATCTATCTAATCCATCAGAACCTATTGGAAATGGGTCCACTTTTTTAGGAAGATGAGTTGAACCAATTACAATTCCAGGAAAATTTTCCTTAAAGAGACGTCGCACCAATATAGAAAGGAAGAACGATCCAAAATTCAGTTCATGAATGTTTGGAATCCATATTATACAAGGAGACATGGCTTTTGCCAATTCGAGGGCAAGCATGAATTGTTGTATTCTTTTCAGCCGCAGATTTTTTTGCAAAATATCCATATCCATATCTATTCTGTCTAATTTGTTTTCGGCAGTATCGTCAAAAAGACTAGGAGCATAAAGCATTGGATCTTCAGCTTTTTCTTCAAATTCATTTTTCAAGTCATCTCCACGAGGCAAGAAATATCTCAGAGATATTCTTACTAATGGAATATAAGAGTCTGCTGCTAGACTTTTGACCAAATAGGATCGTCCAGTGTTCATAGGACCTATCAAGAAAATCCGTTTGGAAAAATAAGAGGAGGATGGTCCTAAGTTGAGTGATAGAGGGTGAGGGTTTACCTGGGAAGAGCTAAGACTCCCCCAGCAATCTTTTTGTAAAGAGGTAATCTTATTACAAAAAGCAAGGAAGACCGATCTTTCTGCTGAACCAAATTGATCAAACCTGTTTGTGTAATTCATTATACCTTGTTGGTAAGTTTCAGCTAAATATCGTAAGTAAATAAGTCCCGGCTGCTCAGTGATATATCCAGCAACAGGGATATTTGGATCATCAGTAACAGGGAAAGTCCTCTTAAAAGAGAAATCCTTAGGATTGGTAATCAACTTCAATTCAAGTTGAGAGAAACTTTTTTCTTTAATTAAAAAATGAGCTAATTCCCTCTCTCGTTGATCTATGCTAGAGTAGTTTGTCTCTAGCAATGTTGTGTAAATTGAAAAGAAAAACCAACTACCTTTTTTCAATTCTCTAATACAAGACCATTTTCTTATGAAATAATTGTATATCTCCTCTATAGGTATATTATAATCTTCATAATCCAAAAACCAACCCGAGATGATTCCAGGCATAGGCTCCACAAGTGGTTGAAACGTGTGGTATAACTCCTTATAGGAGGAATTATACTTTATCTTGTTCCTCCAAAAGTAATAGTCTTTCGTTAAATTAAACATGTAGAAGGGAAAAGAAAATAAACGAAGAATGAAATACCCAACGACGAAAGAAACAAGAAAAAGGACCCAAGATTCTTCATTTTTTATTAGTCCATTTCTTACATCTATCATAAACCTTTCCATCATTTTCAACCTTTCCATCATTTTCATTTCCTTGAATTCTTTGAATGTGAATTCCCGAAATGCAGGAATAAATGTTATTTCTTTAAATAACGTAAATGGGATTTTCCTCCCTCGATTCCTTATTTCGATTTCGATCTCCATCATTTCGAGTTCTTGTTCTTGATTTGCCTTTTCTTTCTTAAATGACTCAACCCATGACAAAACTAAAAAATACCAGTTCCTCCATTTTTTTTTTGAACCGGAAAAATAATGGTAAATTTTGGAAACATGCTTGGAAGCATAATTGGAAAAAAATTCGGAAACATAATAAAAAACATAATTGGAAAAATTGAAGACATAATAAGAAACATAACCGGAAAATTTGGAAACGTAATAGGAAACAGAATTGAAAACATAATTGAAAAATTTTTCCAAATTTGTTCTCAATTTCCATTCTAGAAGTGCCAATAATTTCTGGGGAAGTGCCCACAAAATATTCAATACATCCAATATATGAGTAATAAACTCATTCTTATATTCAAAAAGGTCCAAAATAGATGCAAATTGATCCCTGCTATTTATCAATATTTGCAAAAAAGGATATAAAAATATATCCTCAAGATATTTCCACCATGCAGAAGTAAAAACGCACAACCTATATGTTTGAAACAAATCCCATTTGGAGGAATTTATTTGAAATTGAAAGACTCTAGAGAAAATTTCTTTATCTTTATTCAAAAGGCTACTTTTCTTAATTTCCATATAAGTATCTAAAAGTATATCCTCAAAACATTTCCACCATGGAGAAGTAAAATCTGTGGCTTTGTTTTCAATTATGTTTTTTGAACTTTTTGTTGAACTATATTTTTTTACAGACTTCTTATTCATTTCCATGAATAAGGTTTCAAAAATGAATCGTAAATCATCTTGATAAGATTGAGTTTGAATAAAATCCATGTCTTTCAAATTGACACTCTTTTCATACTGATAAAGGTTGTTTTCTTCAGAATCGGAATTATTGAAAAAGGGGGGGCAAGAAGTTTTTTCAAAATTCACTATTTGTTGTTCTCTTCTAAAAGGTGTTGTAGAAATCTCTTCGATCGAGGAAATATATCTCTTATCATGAACAATTGAATTCAATTGAGTTAATAAATTGACTGATTTGTACAAGTCATAAATTAACGTTTGGTCATGTAAATATTTTGGTAATAATATGTTAGCCACTTGTGAGTTGATGAGAGAAACAATCTCTTTCTCTGAGAGAACAGGGTTTTTTTCATCAATAGGCAAAGAAAAGAGATTGTTGTGGATGGGAAAAAGATTGAATAATTGCCCATATGTTAGATTTTTCTTCTTGATATTAATACTTTCCATATAAGAAAATAATCTTCTCTTGTAATTTAGCCGGGGATTATGTAAATAATCAAAAAATTCGATTGTATTTGCTTTGTTAAAAGAAGCTCTCAATAAGCTTTGATTAGACAGTTTTAAAGGATTCAACCAATTTTGATCGTTGAATAACGCTGAAAGATCAGTGTTATCAACAAATTCCATGCAATTCTTTTCATTATCTAATAAATCAATAATCAATTGACTCATTGGTATCTCATTCAAAACAGATTGTGCTATTATTCCTTCATCGATCAATTCCGGTCTTTGTGAATCATCCAAAATTTTCATAATAATGGGTGGAATTAATTTTAACAACTTATTCCAAAGTGGTTCGAACAAATTATTCAAAAAATTGAATAATCTGATAAGGTCATCCAATAGTTGATTATATAATGCTAATCTCTTCTCCTTTATAATCATTCCTCGCGGGGTGTTATACTTATCCTCGTCCCCCATAAGAAAATCAATAATGGAACTTCTATTATCAACAATTATATTTATGTTGAGCTTAGAACGGAAGTTAGACCACCAGTTAGACAGTAACTTGGGAAGGTGCGCAGAAATTAACACCTTATTGTCAAATAAGTCTATAAAAATAGATAAGTTCTTAAAAAGAAAAAGCTGAAGAAATTCCTTCAGTGGTAAACGAATATCAATTGGGACCAACACTCTGTATTCATTTAGATCAAACACTCTGTTTCTCAATTTCAAATAGTTCCGTGTAAAATTAGAACTAAAATTAGAGCTATAAATGAGATGTTTCAAACCGTTTTTCAAGTATTTGGTTTGAGTGGACCAATTGTACAAAATGAAATTCCGATTGATATATTTATCAGTTCGAAGAATAGAGTGATTAAACCATTCTTTCTGACCTTTTCTCCAACTTGATGAATGCTGGTTAATTGTATTTTGCATTACATTATTCAAACTTTCATTTTCTATCCAATTTACTTGGATTGGATCTTTTGAATTGCGGCCAGACCTGAAATCTAATTTATTGAATACATTTTCAATACGGTATTTCTTGAATGCTTTTTGAAAAAAAAGATTTGCTTTTGAAAAATGCCCGTCAACTTTCATCTTATATTGAATCAATATTAGTTGTACCGAAGTTTCAGTTCTATCATTATTATTTCTTTTGATTATTCGATCCACAAATTCATTCTCTTTATCGATAATATTGAGTAAGATCAATAAAAATTGATCCTTTAATTTCTCTTTATGTTTGAAGATCTGATTCAATAATTTACTCTTGTTCAATTCATAAAATTGATTCATGTTATAATCAACATCAAAAGTAAATTGATTATTATCAACCTGACTAGACTTAGCCATTGATAGAGCGAATTGATCTGTTATTTCTAACATAATTTTTTTCCATTCTTCCTTGTTTTGATCACAGACTGAAGAAGATAGATCCCAAAGTGAACTCCGATGCATAAATTGGATGCAGTTGAAATAATTTATATCTCTCTGATTCTTTCTAATAATGTTCCATCCGGGATCTGATGAACTCATATAAATTGAGGAAGGATTGTGAAAGTACGTTTTGACTTTCCAAAAGTCAACTCTCCTATTCCTTTCTGATTCCATGAAATATTGAAAAGGATGATCATCTTGTTGCCTTTTCAATAATTTGAAACTTTGAATAGGCTTCTTAGTAGCGCCGGTACTCATACACGGTTCATATATTGAAGCCTTTGATAATATCTCAAAAAAATTCCAATAGATTGGAGAATCCTCTGACTTTGAAGTTTCCCAAGTAATTGGTCCTTGATTCTCTGAGATTATCTCATTCTTATTATTATTTATATTTGTATTTAAATTGATGTCATATTTTGACAAATAAACAGAAAGATGCGGAACCATCAACAAATTTCTAGTGAAATTTGGCGCAATAAACATCATATATCTTTTTTCATTCCAAAAATGATTTGCGCGATACATAAAAACTGGTAATGTAAGTAATACCACAATCTTTATTGTTTGATTGAAACCAATACTACGTAGATCGCGTAAAAGTAACGTAACGAGGATTCGAAAGTGAAACAGCTTAACAGGGCGTTCTCGACAGGAAAAGATTCGAGTTAAGAATCTGAACAAATAGGATTCAGTCAAATAGGATTTGTTCCATGGATTGAAGACTTGCATCATTTCTAATCGAAATCGATGTCGAAAATGAAATCTAAAATTCTTGCTTTTCAGCATCCAAAAATGTTGTTTCAGTTTCATATTTAAAGTTTATTCCTTTTTTTAATTTCAAAATGCATGTCGTGTTATTTTTTTTTTTTTTTTTTTTAAAGAAAATGCCTGACATAGACAAAAAATATCTAACTAAGCTCTATCACCAATAGTTGATAAATGGTATATTCTCTCTCTCTCTCGCTCTATATATATATATATATATATATATATATATATATATACATCTATGTATGTATACATAGATATATACATCTAATAGTTAAAACTGGCTATAACCAACCCTTTCTTACATCTATCATTTTAACCAATAGTATAACCAACCCTTTCCTATATCCATCATTTTAACTCGGAATAGAACCAAAAATAGTATAACCCATGCAAACCTTTTTTACAAGTGTGCCCTTTCCTATATCTCTGATTTTAATTGATCTAATTATTAGATCAGAGCAAATTCTTGATATAGACCTTAGTTAGACCTAAGGTCTATTGCCAAGAATTGAGAAATTGTGTACTATATAGATGTAGATGTATATATAACTACATCTATATAGTTAGTAAAATATTTATAACTTTTAAAAGTTATAACCAATGTGAATACTTTTTAACAAGTATTCCCTTCATTCTATCTATCATTTTAAATAATCTAAACACTAGAAAGTTTGGAAATAAAAATATTTTATTTATTTCTTTTTTTTTTTTTTTTGAATATTCTCCTCCAATTGGGAGGACTTAAGTCTTTAAGTCCTGAGTCCTAGGTTCAAATCCTAGGAAGCATTATTCTATTCCTAGTCATCATATTATTGACTGAATTGGTTCATATGGAGCATCCATGGCTGAATGGTCAAAGCGCCCAACTCATAATTGGGAAGTCGCGGGTTCAATTCCTGCTGGATGCATCTCTAGTTTAAGGTTTCATATTTTGTGATTTGTCACTTTGTATCATTATAGAAATGATTCTGATATCTCCCATATTTCTATGGGAGATTGGGATATGATTAGAATATCCTTCTGATATCTCCCATAGAAATCAATATTAGTTTTCGTTCACATCCATGAATTTCATTCAACATAACAGAAATTTATCCCAAATTCTACCCTTACCTATGAGAATCTATGAATAGATTCTATCTTTATCTATAATCTAGATAAAATTATCTAGATTAAGATCTAGAAGTACTGGGGCATTTAAAACTTGTTGTTTTTTCTCACAAGGGTCGTCCGACCCAAGTCTTCTAAATTTTTCTGACGTCGTAAAGGTCGGGTAACCAATTCAAGTACATCCCTCGCATTGGCAAACCCATGAATCTGGGCAAAAGTAAATTCAACCGACCATTTAGTACTAATTCCTCTTGCTTCTAACGGGTTAGCATGGGCCATTCCAGTGATAGCTAAGTCGGGTTGTAATTCGCGTATACGTCGTATTTGATTTGAATTATCTGGTTTCTCTACAATTCGTGGTATTGGTACACACATCTTTATACATGTATCCCGTAAAAGTGCTAATTCAGCAGCTTGATATCGTTTATCCATATAAGGAATACCAATTTCATGAACGATCATTCCACATCTGATTAAGAATCTTGCTAGAGATACTTCTAGCAGATTATCTCCCATGAAAAAAACAGATTTCCCACGTACCAAATCAAGATAATCCTTTAAACTTTCCCATATCCGTTCCTCCCTTTCTTCTAGACCTTGGGCCTCAACACCAAATACAGAACAAATCTTTTCGATCCAAGCCCGCGTTCCGTCCGGGCCGATAGGAAAAGGAGCTCCAATTAATTCACATTTTTCGCGTCTTATTAAAGTTGTTGCTGTCCGACTCAAAAATGGATTAACGCCACAAACATAAACTCCATCACCCAATGATGGAAGATCAGTATATCTTTGAGCAGGTAGCCAACCCGATACCTTGATGGACTGGCGTCTTAACTCTAGATTGAGTTGAGAAGCCACATTGGAGGGCAAAGACCCAAAAAGAACTAAGGAGGAATGATTTACATATTCGGCCAATTCCTCTTTTTTTTTAGAAGGAAAAGCAAAGAATTTTTGTAGAATTTCTTTTCGTTCACGAACGGGGAATTCCGGTTCTGGACAACGATGTGCCATCGCAGCTAACACCGTATCTTCTCCTTGAGTAAAAGCATAATCCAGCCCATTTGCTCTTGCAACTAGAATTGGGATTCCAATTTCCCATTCTAATTTTGGGGCCATACCTTCCAAATCCATTTTAATTATTTCTGTAGTACAAGTACCTATCCATATGATGACACTGGGATCTCTATCTTTTCTTATTCGAATACAAAGCCTTTTTAATCCTTCATAATCATTCAATTGAGCCGAGATATCCCCTTCTTCTAATTCTGCCATTGCATAGCGGGGTTCCGCAAAAATCATAACTCCAAGTGCATTTTGGAGAAAATAACCACATGTCTTTGTTCCCACAACTAAAAAGAAACTATCTTCAATCTTTTGATATAACCAAGATACACAGCTAATTGGACAAAAAGTATGATAATTACCAGTCTCACATTCGACTGTAAGAGTTTCATCAATTTTCACTGGCATAAATTATTATTCAATAATAATAAATAAATAAAATAAAAATTTCAATTAAATGGTCGTAAATCCAAGTAGATTTTCCTTATTATTTTGATGTCTCCCGTCATCAATCGGATTGAGATAAAGATCAGAGAGTAAACTGAATAATTCGCGATCTGGAATCTCTTTTGGTACAATACCCTCTGGTTGGGACAATATTTGATCCGCTATGTCTAAATAATATTCACATACATAGTTAAGAGATGGTTCAGATCCAACCATTTCAAATAAGGTTTTACCTTTGACTCTCGAGACTCGAATATCTTCAATAAGAGGTAATACTTCTATTACGGGCATTGGGCAGGCTTCTACATATTTATTAATAAGATCTCTTTTAGATGTACGATTTCCAACCAAGCCTGCTAATCGGAGTGGATGTGTACGAGCTTTTTCCCTGATAGAGGCAGTAATACGATTAGCTGCAAATAATGCATCAAATCCATTATCTGTAATTATCACACAGTAATCTGCATAGTTCAATGGAGCAGCAAAACCTCCGCACACCACGTCACCTAATACGTCGAATAATATAATATCATATTCGTAAAATGCATTTAACTCTTTTAACAATTTTACAGTTTCCCCTACCACATATCCTCCACACCCGGCTCCTGCCGGTGGGCCCCCTGCTTCCACACAATCTACCCCTCCATAACCCTTGTGAATTACATCTTCGGACCAAACATCCTCATAATGATAATCCTTGGATTGCAAAGTATCTATGATTGTAGGTATCAGAAATCCTGTAAGAGTAAAAGTACTATCGTGTTTGGGGTCACATCCAATTTGTAACACTTTTTCACCACGTCTGGCTAGAGCAATTGAAATATTACAACTGGTCGTTGATTTACCGATTCCGCCTTTTCCATAAACTGCTATTTTCATCTTCCAATCTCCCTTTATTTATTTTTGATCTCCCAAACTTTTTAGTTATTTGTTCGATCTAATCTTCAATTTAACTTTGCCTGATTTATTCATACGATTTGAATCATGTTCCACCGTTTCACCTTATTTTTATAACTTCCTCCATCTAAGGAGGAAACCCATTCCCTCCCAAGTAATGGAGGGGAAGCGGAGGAAAAAACGACCCTTACTTCATTCCTAGAGTGAAGCAAATGACTTAGTTTGTTTTTAAGTCGGACGGAGTCCCCGCTAATTAAGACTTAGTTCTCTTTGTTCAGGTAACTGAATGGGGTAACCAACTCATTGCGTGGTAAATGGCAAGAGGGGAAGAAAGGTATGTTTATTACTGGGATTCGATTCGGCCACTGTCTGTAACCAAATGCTTTTGGTTAGTTATAGCATTTGGTGTATGTATTCGGTCAGGGTTATCTCAATGATAAAATCACCAGTGAAATAGTTTTGGTGTGATACCGATCCTTCAATAAATTTGGAGGACTTCGGTCTTTTCCATTCTATTTCTTTTTTATTTCTAGAGATACATCTCTATCTCTGTTTTCTACTAAACAGTATCAAAAAAAATCTTCCTCTCTTTTGGGTGAATATATATATATATATATATATATATATATAGTTTGCGTCAACCACTCCTCATTTGACTCTATAGAAATTAATGGAAATCCCATCATATAAAAAAGATAAAGAATTGGATCCAGTCCATTG